ACGGGTTTTGGTCCCGCTATTCGGAGGTTCGAATCCTTCCGTCCCAGGGCAGATCCATTTTTGATGCTCCATTATTCCCATAGAAAGAAGTAGGGGAGTGGATAGGAGTTAATCCATATTAATTTAAACATCTGTGTCTGTTCGAATTTCATTAACAAATGATCAAGTTCCATATTATATAGAAATATGTTATGGAGCCAATGTTTTTTCTTTGAATCTCATTTGATTTAGGTATTTCGTGTTTGTTTGACTCTAATGAAAAATTGGAAATCGATGTAACAATTGAGGCAGGGGTGATTTATCCTATTCCTTTTATTCATATTCACTTTATGACAAGAGTCGATTATTGAAATATTACTCAACCCCATGTTAAACCAAATACATATCAATCATATAATATAATCATATAAAATGAGGAAATGTTTAGCTTATATGGTGTATGTATCGTTATGGTGTATGTATCGTTCTATTTCAATGACAATAATTTTTGGGTTTTTGTGAAAAAGATTTGTAATCCTTCAATTTTTGAAACTGAAATTATAGATATTCTATATTATAGAATATCTATAACAGTGACAACTGTTCAGTCTATCTGATAGATACGAAAACCCTTCCCTATTTTTTTCGATTTTGATTTTCGTAATCAGATGAAAAGAATAAAGATTCAAATCTTAACTTACATCATTTTTTTATACATCTCATGAAAAAAAAATGGATTTCTTTCTTCTTTTCTTTGATCTATTTAAAATAGAAATTTTCAATTAAATCAAATTTAATAATGATGTCTAAATAGGAAACTTTTTCAATTTCAATTAGAAAGATTTTTTTTTAATAAATATTTTTAATGATTCCTTGTACGTGGAATCTTTGAAAAAGTAGGAAATCGTTTAATCTATCCTATTGAGTCACTTGAAGATGCAGATTCAAAAAGTTATTCGTTTCTCTATTTCTTTCTATTATATATATATTATTTATATATTATTATATTATTTATGTATGTTTATGTTAAAAAATATGTTAAAAATGCTGCCTTGCTAAGACTTTTTCAGAAAAATCGTTCCACATATCATATATTCATATATAGAAGAAAAAGTCTAGATTACGATGTCTATGGACAGCTGAACCAATGACTATTCATGATTCCATAATTGAATCAATTCCATACCGGTTCCAAATTAGAGGAATGTTATGGTAAAACTTCGTTTGAAACGATGTGGTAGAAAGCAACGTGCGACTTGAAGGACACGATCCGTTGTGGATTTTTACATCCACCATTTTCGATTTGTCTAGGAATGAGGGTGCTCTTGGCTCGACATTGTTTGTTCTGTTACACCTGAACCCTTCGTTTTTTGTTGGGTTGTAAATAGTCCACGATGGAGCTCGAATAGAAAGTATTAATTCATTTCTCGGGGGCAAGGATCTAGGGTTAATGCCAATCAATTGGAACAACTTCGTAAATATATGGAACATATATAGAAATCGAAAGGATCCAATTCGAGCAAGTTTCCAATTCAAAAGCAAAACTAGTTGAAATTGATCCAAATTTTTCGATTCAAAGTGTATCACGCAGGAATCAACTGTCCATAGGATTCTTTGATAGAAAGAAATCAAAAAAGGGTATGTTGCTGCCATTTTGAAAGGATTAAGAAGCACCGAAGTAATGTCTAAACCCAATGATTAAAAATAAGGATAAAGGATCTAAGAACAAGGAAACACCTTTTTAATTGTCTCGATAGTCTCAATAACTGGATCAGACTAAAGAATCCAAATAGAATTTGAAATAGTTTAAACGAGACAAACAAAAGGGAGTAAAGACTACTCAATAAATGAAATTGACTAAAGATTTTTCCTTTGAGCTATTTGAGAGTTATCTAACTTGAGTTATGAGTACGAATGGTTTCTTTTTCATTTTCAGGAAGAAAAAAAGACTGAAATCATAGTCTAATTGATTTTATAGGCCCATTTGTCATTTAATTTATTAGAATTGCATACATAGACAAAACTTCGAATCAAATCATTTTTTCTTGAGCCGTACGAGGAGAAAACTTCCTATACGGTTCTAGGGGGGGTATTGTTCATCTACATCTATCCCAATGAGCCGTCTATCGAATCGTTGCAATTGATGTTCGATCCCGAAGAGAAGGAAAAGATCTTAGAAAAGTGGGCTTTTATGATCCAATGAAGAATCAAACTTATTTAAACGTTCCTGTTATTCTATATTTCCTTGAAAAAGGTGCTCAACCCACAGGAACTGTTCAGAATCTTTTAAAGAAAGCGGAAGTTTTTAAGGAACTTCCGTCTAATCAAATGAAATTCAATTAAAGAAATACCGGGGGGGGGTAGCGACTTGTATATAACTTTGTCTAATTTTTCTCTACTTGTTTTTTTTGACCCCCCCCCTTTTTTTTTTCTGCTGTATTCGTATTTATTTATCATTGTTTCCGTCGAATCCGATGGTCTAGAACGACAAAACCTTAGTTTATTGATCTTATAAGTATAA